GGTTAGAATATTTTATTCTGGTAAAATTTCGATATTGATTTTAGCTATTACATTCGTTGTTAAATTAATTTCAATAATATAATTTCCTAATTGTTTCATTTCAGGTAATTCTAACTGATTTTTATTTAAATCTATAGTTAAATCTACTTTTTCAATTATTAGATCTAGTATTTGTTTTTTTGTTACTTTACCGAAAAATACTCCATTTTCTGATATTTTTTTTCTAATTGTAAATTTTTCTAAATTTTCTAGCAATTCTTTATTAGTTATGCATTTTTTGGTAAATTGTATTTGTTTTATTTCTGATTCTTTTTGTTTCAGCGCAAATTGATTAATCAAACTTGTTGTTGCAATTTCAGCAAGTTTTAAAGGAATCAAATAATTTCGGATATACCCAGGTTTGACTTTTATAAGAGTACCTTGTTTCCCTAATTTTTGAACATCTTTAGTTAAGATTACTTTAATTGTTTTTTTTCGCATATTTTAAATAGGTATGTATAAGTTTAGATTTTTTAACAACAATTATTATTGTTATTACTAGTATTATTTTAAGCTAATATAAATATACTATAGTCTAGATTAATAATAAAGTCAAATTTAAAATCCTTTTTTATTTATATTATATAGTTGTTTATTATTTATAAATATTATAATAATAGTAATAATTTAATTAGGAGGATTATGAAAGCTATAATACAGTTTATTAAGGGGGTAGAGGAAACTACTATACCTATTATTAATATAACCAGATCAACAGACGGAAGTACTGGTACAGCAACTTTTATCTTTGAAGACGCTAGTCTATTTTACACTGGTGTAAATCCAGAGAGTGAAATAACGGGAATGTTTTTAATTGATAAAGAAGGGACATTAAGCACCAAAGATCTTAATGCTAAATTTATTGAAGGAAAACCAAAAACGCTTCAAGCTCTTTATATCATGAAAAACGCTGAAGCTTGGGATCGTTTCATGAGGTTTATGGAAAGATATTCAGATGAAAAAAATTTAACGTTTATTAGAGCTTAGATTTAAATAAATCTTAAATATTAAAATTATATATATATACATTCCTTCATCTATCTATTTTTTAATCATTAGTAACACTTATGTATGTTTCCTTAAGATGGGTACAGGAACTAATAGGGCTTCAAAATCTAACATTAGATAATTTAGTAAATCGATTAACGTTAGCAGGTTTTGAAATCGAGAGTATAAATAATAAAAAATATTTTAAAAATAATGATCTCATTTTAGATATCAGTTTTACAGCAAATAGAGCAGATGTATCTAATATGAGTGGTTTAGTAACTGAAATAATTAGTCTTTTTAATTCTAACTTAGTTCTACAAACCCCCATTAATATAAGACCTTTAATTCTAATAGAGTTAAAAAAAAAATTAAGGCTAAAGTATGATTTTTATAGCCAAGAGACTAACTATAATCTTTTATTAAAGAATACAAATTTTAGATTTTATAATAATTATAAAATCTTGCGGGCTAATTATTTTTTATGGGAATATTATTTACAGAAAAAACATTTTGGTAAAGTTATAAAAACTTTAAACTCTGCAAACCTTTCAGATTCAAGTGAATATGCCACATTATTTAATAAGAGAAGCCAAAAGCTTAAGATAAAAGAATCTCCTTATTGGATAAAAAAACGATTAATAGTAATGGGCTTTAAGCCAATAAATAATATTATAGATATTATTCATTATTTGATGATAGAAACAGGACAAGTTTTTTTTGCTTATGATTTTGAAAATTTAAAAACTTTGACCCAAACATCAAAACTAACCTTCGTTCCTAAATACGCTACAGATAAATGTTTGTTTCATCAATCAGAATCAAAAAAAATAGAATTAAATAACAAGATTTTAGTTTTAAGTGTTAATAATAAGGTAGTATCAGTAGCAGGGGTAGCTCAAAATTATACCACTATTATAAATAAAAATACATCCCGTATATTACTTCAATATGGTCTATATGATTCAAAAATAATACAAAAATCGTCTAAAATTTTAGGCTTACGAACAGATTATTCAATAAATTTGGAAAAACAAACTGATTTAAATTTAATTGAACAAGCCCATTTGCGATTGATGCATATATTTTGGACTCAAAATATCAGATTCGAAGATTTTTTTAATAATGATAGTGTTTCCTGTTTTAAAAATACTAATTATTCATTATTCCATAGATATGTAAAACAATCTAAACGAAAAATAAAAATTATTTTTAAAAATATTATAAAACTAACAGGTCCTTCTAACAAGCTATCTAAGTTTACTAATTTTCAGATAATACGAAATTTAAAATTACTTAATTTTAAAATTCTTTTTCAAACAGATAATAATTGTTATATCTACACACCTCTACCAAGACAATTAGATATAGAACAAGAGGTTGATCTAATAGAAGAGATAGTAAGGGTTATTGGGTTTAATCAGTTTGAACCATTAAGACTAAGTAACCAACAATCAGGTTACTTAACCAAAATCGAAAAACTTAAAAGAAAATTAAGGACTTATTTTATAAATATAGGCTTCAATGAGAGTGTTCATTCTATATTAATGAAAAGTAATTTTAATTCTGTAACAAGATTAAAAAACCCACTTTTTAATCAGTCTTCCGTATTAAGGCTAAGTTTGCTAGAAGGGCTAATAGAGAAAGTAAAATACAATAAAAAGAATATTGGGAAAAGTTTTCAAAGCTTTGAATTAGGACGGATCTATAAATTTTTATCAGATGGGAATAAAAAAGAAATAGAAGTTATTAGTGGGGTTTTCGGAGGAGAATTATTTGGGACTACTTGGGGTTATGAAAATGCAACTATAAATTGGTTTGAAGCTAAAGGATTTCTTGAAAACCTTATTGAAAAGCTAAGTATACCGATATCAGTTTATTGGAATATAACAAATAATTATACAACGAAATTTCATCCAAACCTTACTATTAGATTATTAATAGAAAATCAAAAGTTAGGAATCTTTGGTCAAATACATCCAAGTTTAGCTTTAAAAAATAATATAAGCAGGAAGATTTATTTATTTGAAATAAATATGGAAATATTAAATCATTTTGTACAAAGTAAAACTTTGGTGAATTATTCATCATATTCCTCTTACCCTATTTCTTATATAGATCTAAGTTTTATAGTAAATAAATGTATATCTTCAGAAGAGATCAAACGAATAATTTATATATTTGGTCAACCATTATTAAAAGATGTAAACTTATTTGATTATTATTCTAATGAGCCTATAAAAAAAGGTTATTGTAGCTTAAGTTTTAAATTGCAATTCCAATCTAAAAATCGGACATTATCCAATGATGAAATAGCAAAAAATATTAATCCTATAATATTTTATTTAGAAAAATATTACGATATAAAACTCCAGGAATAGATTTTGTATGTATCGATCCATAGTCTTAAATAAAGAAGAGGAAAATTATGCCATTGTCCATTGTTCCATCCACATTTGATTTTAATAAATTTGGCCTTCTTTTATCCAAATATAGTTACCAGGCAAAAAAAAACGATATATTGGCTGGTATTGTAATAGGTATTGAATCTAATTATGCTTTAGTTGATTTTGGGCTAGAACAAATATGTTTTTTACCATTAAAAGAAATTTCTATTTGCCCGACAGTAGATCTACGTGAGTTTTTAAATATTAATTTTATTGGGGAATTCTCAATTCTTGATATAACTAATCGACAAAATCGAATAATTATTTCATTGAGACGAATAGAGTCCATTTACTTATGGAATCGGTTAAGACAAATTGATTTTTCAAATATAACTATTTATGCGAAGATAGAAAAATCTATAGGAAAAGGAAAGCTAACAATTTTTAATGGGCTATTACTTTTCGTTTTAAATTCAAATATACCAAAATATTATTTAAGGATAGATAGAAAAAATATTTTTATGCCTTTTAAGTTTTTAGAAGTTAAAGATTATTATCATGTGGCTCATATCAGTTCCAAATTAGCTATTTTTAGTAAAGTCAATAATAATTTAACGATCGGATTAATCTATTCAGGTAATATTGTATCTATTAGAGATTTTGGGGTTTTTATTAATATTTTAGGAATAAAATGTTTATTACATATTTCTGAAATTTCACAAAAACAAAAAAAAGTAACCAACCTGAATTTATTATACAAGGTTGGTGATCAATTAAAATTGAAAGTTATTTATAAAGATACAAAACGTGGTAGAATTTCAGTGACTTTAGCGAGTTTAACTTAGCTTTTACCCACCACCAACAATTGTAATAATTTCTATTTTGTCTTTATCCTTAAAATATTGAGGTTTGTTATTTAATTTGTTTTGTATCTTTCCATTTTGCTCAATTATAATAAGTTGTCTCTCATGGTTAAAAAATTCTAAGATATCAACTAACTGCGAAGTCTTATTCATATATATTTTGTATTTGGAACCATTTAAAAACACGGATAAAAAAAATATTTTTATTTTCATTTATTTAATTTTTCATTTGTATATATATAAAGTATATTATAAGTGTTAAGGTGGGTGTAGCCAAGTGGTTAAGGCAGTGGGTTGTGATTCCGCCATTCGCGGGTTCAAGTCCCGTCATTCACCCTAAAGACATGATTTTTAAAAGATATTTGTTAAAAATCAAATAATGAAGATAATATCGGTATTTGTAGCTAATAGCCAAACGCTGGTGTAGCTCAATTGGTAGAGCAACTGATTTGTAATCAGTAGGTTGAAGGTTCAAGTCCTTTCACCAGCTAGCTATTAGATCTTGTAAAGAAATTTAAGTCTCTTTGGAGAGACAATTAGAATTGAAAATAATCCTTACCTAGTTGGGAAGACGATAGAGGCAAGGTTATAGTAATCTTAGCAATAGTAAATCAAATAGAAGGGCAGTTAGCTCAGTGGTAGAGCGTCTGCCTTACAAGCAGAGGGTCGCTGGTTCAAGTCCAGCACCGCCCATTTTTCGTTTACTTAGTTTGTCTAGCCTCATCAGCTTATTCTTATATAAATAGCGATTATAATATTTAGTAATTAAAAGTTAATATTTTAGTTAAATATTAATAAAATTCTTGACCATCTTTAAAAGATTTAGTACTATTACTATATGTAATCATATCCCAAACCTTTAATCTTTTAGCCTATTATATATGTATTAGATTTTATTAAATAATATGTCTCATTACACGTCTATTAAAACAAAATATACAAACTCTAGGGTACTAAAGGAAGCAATAAATAAACTTGGATATCCTTTCGTGGAGCATCATTTTAATAAGAATATTGAAGTTTCCTTAAATTTTTCAGGAAACTTAAAATCTAGCATCTATGATAATTCTCAAAATAATTATTTAGGTTTAAAAAAGAAAGATTTATCTTATAATATAATTACAGATCATCAATCATGGACAGAAAAAGAGGTAATTAATATCTTTTTAAAAAAACTTGAATTAAACTATGGTTATGCTGAAACAATTAATCAGGCCATTGATTTAGGTTTTGTAAGATCAAAAGTTCTTACAGCGAATAACAAAAATAATAGATTTGTTTTTCAGAGATATGTTGAAGTTAAATGCTAAATAATTTACCCTAAAATAATTAATTACTATATTCTATGTAGTGCTGTAAGCCTTATCATAGAATAGAGTAATTAAAAATTAAAAAAAAGAAAACTTTTTGACTTTTTTTAACCTTATAACATAATTTAAAAAAAAAAGATATAATATCTTTATCATAAGATTAATAGTAATCATAAGAAGTAAAAAACTAATCTTATTTAATTTTTGGAGTAATAGGATGAATAATAATAATACGACACTGCAACAAATTGTAAACCAACCTTATAAGTATGGGTTTTCAACTGATCTTGAAATTGAAACACTTCCACCTGGGCTGAATGAAAAGATAATTAGAAATATTATCAAAAAAAATAATGAAACTGATTATATGTTCCATTTTCGAATGGGGGCATTAAAGAAGTGGAGGAAAATGAAAATGCCTACTTGGGCTAAGTTAGATCTATTAGAAATAGATTACCAAAAAATTATTTATTACTCTGCTCCAAAGACAAAAAAAACTTTAGCTAATTTAGATGAAGTAGATCCAGAAATTAGAGAGACATTTGAAAAATTAGGAATATCATTAAATGAACAAAAACGTTTATCAAATGTTGCAGTGGATGCAGTTTTTGATAGTGTCTCAATTGCGACTACATTCAAAGAAGAACTGGAAAAATATGGGGTTATTTTTTGTCCTATTTCAGAAGCTATTAAAAAATATCCTCATCTAGTAAAAAATTTTTTAGGTACTGTAGTACCATTCGGAGATAATTTTTTTGCCGCTTTAAACTCCGCGGTATTTACAGATGGTTCATTTTGTTATATTCCAAAAAATTTAAGGTGCCCGTTAGAATTGTCCACATATTTCCGTATTAATAATAAAGAGGCGGGACAATTTGAACGTACTCTAATTGTAGCCGAAGAAGGGAGTTATGTAAGTTACCTTGAAGGTTGTACAGCCCCACAATATGATAGTAATCAATTGCATGCGGCTATTGTTGAGCTTATTGCATTAAAAAATGCAGAAATAAAATATTCAACTGTTCAGAATTGGTATGCAGGAGATAAAAATGGAAAAGGGGGGATTTTTAATTTTGTAACAAAGCGTGGCTTATGTATAGGAGAAAACTCAAAAATATCTTGGACACAAGTTGAGACGGGATCTGCTATCACCTGGAAATACCCTAGTTGTGTCTTAATTGGTAATAATTCTATAGGAGAATTTTATTCAGTTGCTTTAACAACTAATATGCAACAAGCTGATACAGGTACTAAAATGATTCATGTTGGTTCTAATACAAAAAGTCAAATTATTTCAAAAGGAATTTCCGGAGGGTATTCAAAAAATAGCTATCGTGGGTTAGTTAAAATTGGTACTAAAGCTTTAAATAGTCGCAATTTTTCACAATGCGATTCGCTTTTATTTGGAGCTGATGCGGAAGCTAATACTTTTCCTTATATACAAGTACAAAATTCAACATCAAAAATAGAACATGAAGCTTCAACTTCTAAAATAGGCGAAGAACAGCTTTTTTATTTATTACAGCGTGGTATTAACACAGAAGATGCTGTAACCTTAATACTTACTGGTTTTTGTAAAATTGTTTTCAATGAGTTGCCGATAGAATTTTCTTCAGAAGTTGAGCATTTATTACGAATAAAATTAGAAGGGAGTGTTGGATGAATAATACTGTTCAAGTACCACTTTTAGAAATTAAAAATTTACATGCAAATATAAACAATAATAAAATTTTAAAAGGAGTTAATTTATCTATTTATTCTGGAGAAATACATGCTATAATGGGAACGAATGGTTCCGGTAAAAGTACTCTTTCTAAGATAATTGCTGGTCACCCATCTTATGATATAGTGGAAGGAGAAATTTTGTTCGAAGGCCAAAATATTTGTGATTTAGACCCTGATTTACGCTCTCATTTAGGTTTATTTCTAGCTTTTCAATACCCAGTTGAAATTGCGGGAGTGGATAATCAAGAATTTCTTCAAGCAATTTATAATGCGAAACAAGTTTCTTTGAACTTACCAAAAGTGAATCCGTTATTTTTTTATGAACTGTTAAGAGAAAAATTAAAGATGGTCAAATTAGACGAAAGCTTTATCTCTAGAAATGTTAATGAAGGGTTTTCAGGGGGAGAGAAAAAACGGAATGAAATTTTACAATTTGCTTTATTAGATTCGAAGTTAGGTATTCTTGATGAGACAGATTCTGGCTTAGATATTGACGCGTTAAAATCAATTTCAGAAACTATTAATACGTTAATGGAAGAAAAAAGCAAAAGTATCATTCTTATAACGCATTATAAAAGGTTATTAGAATATATAAAACCAGATTTTATTCATGTCATGCAAGATGGTCAAATCATTAAAACTGGTGATGCCAGTTTAGCAAATATTTTAGAGGAGAGAGGTTATGATTGGTTAAAATTTGAGACCAATTAATTTTCTATAATATACTATATACCCAAGATTACCTCTTTAATAATTTGGAGTTATCCTACTTCTAAATTATTAAAGAGGTAATCTTGGGTATATAGTATATTATGTCTGTGTTAGTAGTTATTCCTCAGTAGCTCAGTGGTAGAGCAATCGGCTGTTAACCGATTGGTCGTAGGTTCAAATCCTACCTGGGGAGCTTTCTTGATTGTTGAAGTTTAGTTTATTTATTATTGTTAAATAAATTATATTTGTATTGTATAAACCTAGTTTGCAAGATTTACATATATATATAAATATCGTAATAGTATTATTATAGAAAACTTCTATTATTTTATTATGAGCTGGTTAGGTAAGTTTGATATTAACTTTTTTAATGTAAAGATTCGTATTATCTACTTTATTACTCATTGCGGTTAATACTTAGTAATTAACGTATGACTATTGCAATTGGACAAACACGTAGCGGGTTATTTGACCTTGTAGATGACTGGCTAAAAAGAGATCGTTTTGTTTTTGTAGGTTGGTCAGGGTTACTTTTATTTCCTTGTGCCTATCTATCACTTGGTGGTTGGTTTACTGGTACAACTTTTGTTACTTCATGGTATACCCATGGGTTAGCAACTTCATATTTAGAAGGTTGTAACTTTTTAACTGCAGCTGTTTCAACACCATCTAATAGTATGGGACATTCCCTTTTACTTTTATGGGGACCAGAAGCTCAAGGTAATTTTACACGTTGGTGCCAAATAGGTGGTCTATGGGCTTTTATAGCACTACATGGATCATTTGCCTTAATTGGATTTTGCTTACGTCAATTTGAAATTGCTCGTTTAGTTGGTATTCGTCCTTACAATGCCATAGCTTTTTCTGGACCTATTTCAGTTTTTGTATCGGTTTTCTTATTATACCCATTAGGGCAAGCAAGTTGGTTTTTTGCTCCAAGTTTTGGGGTAGCTGCGATATTCCGTTTCTTATTATTTTTACAAGGATTCCATAACTGGACATTAAATCCATTCCACATGATGGGTGTAGCTGGTATCTTAGGTGGAGCATTATTATGTGCCATTCATGGAGCTACTGTAGAAAATACTTTATTTGAAGATGGTGATGCTGCGAACACTTTTCGTGCTTTTACACCAACACAATCAGAGGAAACATATTCTATGGTAACGGCAAACCGTTTTTGGTCACAAATTTTTGGGGTAGCTTTTTCGAATAAACGTTGGTTACATTTCTTTATGCTTTTCGTACCGGTTACAGGTCTTTGGACAAGTGCTATTGGTATTGTTGGGCTTGCTCTTAACTTACGAGCTTATGACTTTGTATCACAAGAGCTTCGTGCTGCAGAAGACCCAGAATTTGAAACATTCTACACTAAAAATATTTTATTAAATGAAGGTATCCGTGCTTGGATGGCTGCACAAGATCAGCCACATGAAAATTTTGTATTCCCTGAGGAGGTTCTACCACGTGGAAACGCCCTTTAATATTGTAGCCGGTAAAGATATTGAATCTACAGGTTTTGCTTGGTGGTCTGGTAATGCTCGTCTTATTAATGTATCTGGTAAACTACTAGGTGCCCATGTGGCTCATGCAGGTATCATGGTTTTTTGGACAGGTGCTATGACATTATTTGAAGTTTCTCATTTTATCCCTGAAAAACCTTTATATGAACAAGGTTTTATTTTAATCCCTCATCTAGCCACTTTGGGCTGGGGAGTAGGTCCTGGTGGAGAAATTGTAAACACATATCCGTACTTTGTTGTTGGAGTTCTACATTTAATTTCTTCAGCAGTACTTGGTTTTGGTGGTATTTATCATTCGTTAGTTGGCCCAGACACGCTAGAAGAATCTTTTCCGTTTTTCGGTTATGATTGGCGTGATAAAAATAAAATGACATCTATTTTAGGTATTCATTTAATTTTTCTTGGCGCAGGGGCTTCGTTATTTGCCTTAAGAGCTATGTCAGGTAATTTACTTAGTTACGGGTTATACGATACTTGGGCACCTGGTGGTGGAGACGTTAGATGTATTACTAACCCAACTCTTAACCCTTTTATCATTTTTGGGTATGTCTTTAAATCACCATTTGGTGGTGATGGTTGGATTGCTTCAATTGATAATATGGAAGATCTTGTAGGTGGCCATATATGGGTAGGAGCACTTTGTTTTATTGGCGGTGTATTCCACATTGTAACTAAGCCATTTGCATGGGCGCGTAGAGCATTCGTTTGGTCTGGAGAAGCTTATTTATCTTACAGTTTAGCTGCTTTATCTCTTATGGGTCTTACTGCCTCTATTTTTGTATGGTATAATAATACTGCTTATCCGAGTGAGTTTTTTGGTCCTACAGGTCCAGAAGCATCTCAAGCACAAGCTTTTACTTTCCTAGTTAGAGACCAACGATTAGGTGCAAATATTGCTTCGGCACAAGGACCTACAGGTCTAGGAAAATATTTAATGAGATCACCGAGTGGTGAGATTATTTTTGGTGGTGAAACAATGCGCTTTTGGGATTTACGTGCTCCATGGGTAGAACCTTTACGTGGTCCAAACGGATTAGATATTAACAAGATCAGAAACGATATCCAACCGTGGCAAGAACGTCGAGCAGCTGAGTATATGACTCATGCCCCTTTAGGGTCTTTAAATTCAGTTGGTGGTGTAGCTACTGAAATTAATTCTGTAAATTATGTATCGCCTCGTTCTTGGTTAACAACTTCTCACTTCTTTTTAGGTTTCTTCTTATTAGTAGGTCATTGGTGGCACTCTGGTCGTTCAAGAGCTGCAGCGGCAGGTTTTGAAAAAGGTATAAACAGACAGACAGAAGCTGTTCTTTCAATGCGTCCAATTGATTAAAAAATTTATATTCGATCCATTTTTTAATTAAATATTCTTTAAATATACTTAAATAACTTTAAGTATATTTAAAAAAGATTCTTAAGAATATTTATTCATTTTTAGGTTAATAAAAAAGGGTAAATTCGTTTAACAATAATTTTTGCCTTATTTTCGATAGTTTTATAACCCTTTAGTATAAGAGTACCTTCTATTATTAAATAATCTTGAACCTTGTAATATTTTACAAAATCACCTTGATGATCACTCCATAACAAAAGTGTTAACTCTTTGCCAGAATTTTTCTGTCGACTAACTGGAAACTCTACTTTTATTTCAATTACTTGGTATTCTTTATAAGTTAAATAGACTGGGTTACTGATTACTTTTACAACAAGAATTGCATGATTCATATTTTCTTTATTAAATAATAGAAGTTTTTGTTTTTTTTATTTGACCCACATTTAACTTTTCTAAAAGATTAAGCATCATTTCAAAGTACTCTCGAAAATAAAAATCTAATTCTAATATTTCTTTTGTATTGATATCTAAAATGTCATAGGTATATTGAATAGAAGATGAAAAATTTTGGGTATTATTTATTACTTCAATAAATGCCAAACGATCACTAATTTTAAGACTCCACTCAAAGAAACCAGTTATCTGTCTTAGGACTCTTAATAGAAGTACTGGTACGCGTTGAGTTTTTGCTTTTTGGCCAGATAATTTTTCGCAAAGTTCAATAATTTCTTCTGATTTCCACGCTTGAGAGCTTCCAGTAGCAAATATTTTATTTTCTGTTTCTTTAATAGAAAGACTTTTAATACAAAAAAAGGCAGCGTCTTGAGTATCTATGTATGCAATTGTAGGAGACTTTAATGTAACTAAAATAGGTTTTTGTTCCAAAATAGGTATTGCATATTGATATATAAGTCCTTGAAAGAAACCAGCATATTTAAAAATCGTAAATGGTAGGGTTGAACTTTTTATAAATTTTTCTATCCTATATTTCATTTGCATTAAAGTGATATAAGGGTATTTTTCTGAATTCAAAATGGATAAGAATATAAAGCGCTTTAGTTGGGCATATTTTGATAACTCTATTACGATTAATTTACCATACCAATCTACATACAGTAATTCAGTATCATCTTCAGATTTGGTAGTTGATGCATCAATTACAGCTGTAACACCTTGAAAAGAAAGAGGTAAAGTTTCTGGTACAGTTAAGTCACCATAGACTAATTCAGCACCCCATTCTTTTAAAAAATTGGCAGCTCTTTTATTACGAACAATACAACGAACTTGAAAACCATTTTCTAAAGCTTTCCTAACAATTTGTCTTCCTAAAGTTCCTGTTCCACCAAGGATAAGTAGTGTCATAAATAGATTTTTTTATTATTTTTTTTTTAAGACTTGTGTCAGATATAAGATGTAGTTATAATAAGATTGTAGTACTATCTTAGTCCTAGTACGTTAATATCTAGAAAATAATAAAATATTATTATTTAGAGACTTATTTTTTTAATATATAATCGTTAGTAAAATTTAATATCGATTATAAATATAAATTTTTATTGTATATCATAAACTATCTCTTTAATTATAACAAATTGAGGAATAAATGATAAAACTAAAATAACTTTAGTTTAAAAAATATAGTTATATATTTTATCTTTTCATTTTATTAATCTACAACTCAAGGGAAAACTTTTATTAAGAAGACTGTCAATATAAATAAATAAATAAAAAGGTTTAGTAATGATTTTTTGGGATAATTTATTACGGTATCCAAGGTTTTTTATATCTTCAATGGTTGGATTAATTTTAATATTAGTAACTCCTATTTTGGATCAGTTGAAAAAGTTTAATGATAGGAAAATTTATATCTTTTTTTTAATCAGCTTTTTATTTGGTTTGTTCAGCATATTAAAGGGAATGCTTAATGTCGAATAAATTATTTTATTACACTTACTCTATTATTATATTTTAGGATAATTGACCTATGACAACACAACAATTTTTTAATTTAATGCCTTATCATGGTGAGGAACCAGAGGTAAACCTTCCAGAATTTGAATTATTAGAAAAAGAAAAGGCCGAACAACAAATATATTTTTTTTCAAAAAGCCCCTTTCGAAATACTCGGACAAAATATTCTAAAGAAGATTTTTTTAGAAGACGTACTTCAAGCCGTGGAGAATTAGATCGTAGTAAAAGGTTTAGATTAAATGAAATTAGGAAGCAGAAAACACTGAACAAAGAACATGCAAATCAACATTATGGGATCGAGAAAAACGACAATAAAAAAAAAGTTGATCTATTTAGAGATATTCAAGAAATTAGTAATAAAAATTTATATCTGCATACAGGAGCCTTTGCTCTTTTTGACACTTTAGTTCGTAGTGAAATTTATTCTGTTTTCGGTTATCCTGGTGGAGCAATATTACCTATTTATGATGAATTATTTTTTTGGGAAGATAAAAAATTTATTAAACATTATCTTGTAAGGCATGAACAAGCTGCCACACACGCTGCAGACGGCTTTAGTAGATCAAGTGGACAGGTAGGTGTTTGTTTTGCAACATCAGGTCCTGGTGCTACTAATTTAGTTACTGGAATTGCTACTGCTTATTTAGATTCAATTCCTATGATAGTTATAACAGGGCAAGTTGGAACTCAATTCCTTGGAACAGATGCTTTTCAAGAAATCGATATTTATGGGATAACATTATCTTTGGTTAAGCACTCATATGTTGTTTTAGAATCTAGATTTTTGTCACAAATTTTAGCTGAAGCAATTTATGTTTCCCAAAATGGAAGACCAGGTCCTGTCTTAATTGATATTCCAAAAAATGTAGGTTTAGAAAAGATAAAAAGATTTATTCCTTGTTATGCAACAACTGTACATAAAGTATTAGGTTGGCGATATAAATTTAAGAGCCAAACAAATAAAATAAGAATGGCCTTACAGAGGCTTTCGGAATCTTCGAAACCTCTTTTATATATTGGGGGTGGAGTTGTTAGTTCTCAAGCAGGTCGTCAATTAGCTCGCTTTGCTTATCGTTATCAAATCCCTGTTACAACGACCCTAACTGGAAAAGGGGCTTTCGATGAGAACAATCGATTATCCTTAGGTATGTTAGGCATGCATGGTACTGTATATGCTAATTTTTCTGTAGCAAATTGTGACCTTTTAATTGCTATTGGTGCTCGGTTTGACGATAGAGTGACTGGAAAATTACAAGATTTTGCTTGTAAAGCATTTATTATTCATATCGATGTTGATGAGGCAGAAATTGGGAAAAATAAAAATGTTGGTATTGGTATCGTCGGTGACATTAAAAAAATTTTGACGAGGTTTTTAGTATTAATGGATAGACCAGAACATCGATGGTTAAAGAAACCTCTCCGTAAGGAATTTAAAAAATGGTATAAAAAAACTATCGAATGGAAGCATGAATTTCCATTGCTACCGATGCCAGGAGATTACTCATTATTACCTAAAACTATAGATGATGTGTTATTACCACAAACTGTCATTAAAACATTAACAGATATTAGACCTTATGCAATAATCACTACAGATGTTGGTCAGCATCAAATGTGGGCAGCCCAGTATACGAAATGTAAACGACGTAAATGGTTATCTAGTGCTGGACTAGGTACGATGGGATTTGGCTTACCTGCTGCTATAGGTGCAGCAATAGCCTACCCAAAAGAAGATATTATTTGTATTACTGGAGATTCTAGTTTCCAAATGAATTTACAAGAGTTGGGAACAATTTCGAAATACAAATTAAGAATTAAGATTATTATTATTAATAATCATTGGCAAGGAATGGTACGTCAATGGCAGGAGACTTTTTATGAGAGCCGATATTCTCATTCTAATATGGTAGAAGGAGCACCAAAATTTGACATACTTGCTAATGCTTATGGAATCAAAAGTATGTACACTGATCGTCAATCCAAAATATGGCCAACGCTCAGAGATACTTTAGCAGGCCCAGAGCCTGTTTTGCTTGAATGTAATGTTTTAGAAGATGAAAATTGTTATCCGATGGTTGAACCTTCAAAATCAAATAGTGAAATGGCTTTATCAAGAAAACTTTCAACAACAATAGAAGGTTTAGTAGTAGACAAAGAAGAAGAAGAAAAAAAAGTGAAATTAGGACTATTATTAGAATAATAAAAAAGAGAGGTTTATCCTCTCTTTAAATATCAAATATCAGAAAATATCAGAATAACTTTTATAAATTTAACTATCTTTTTAAGAAAGTCTTGAATAATATTCGATTACCAGCATATCATTAATCTTAAATTTAAGATCTTTACGTTGGATTAAATTTTTAATCTCAC